ACAGGGTCAGAGGGATCAAAAACGGCTAATTCATATAGAGCCATCGAACCGGCCCAACCAGCAACCAGAGCTGTATGCATGATATGGACAGAAATCAACCGGCCGGGATCATTCAATACGACGGTATGAACACGATACCAAGGCAAACCCATGGAAATACCCCTTTATCAAAGAAAAATGACACTATGTAACTTTATTGCATTGGAAAAGACTATGACTATGCAATGGATCCCTTTTTTTCAATGGATTATCTCGGAACAAGGGTTAATGCTTGTTCTATTCTTATTGGTAATAATGGAACAATTGTGTTTGTAGGAACAAAGAGAAACAAATCTATTCTATACCCGATAAGTAGCAATACGCAATGGGGAGTTGATACCATCGTCTATCAGTAAATGTTTTCATAACTCTTTATTATTGCAAGGTTATATTGATAAGAATTTTACTTTATTTATTCTGTCGTTTAAAACTAAACCTTTCTAATCTATGCAGAAGATAGAACAAAGGTTGATATTATAACAACAATAACCCTAATTACTATTACATTACGTTTCCACATCAAAGTTAAATAGAGTACTTAATTATTTTTTCTTTCATTTAATGCCTATTGGTGTTCCAAAAGTTCCCTTTCGAAGTCCTGGAGAGGAAGATGCATCTTGGGTTGACGTATAGTGCGACTTGTCAGATATATTGGGTCATATGGGATTTCCCCGTTCTCTCTACCGATTGAGATATCCTCCCTTTCGCCCAAAAAAGATTGATTGAATAATCCAAAATTTGGAGCGTGAAATACAATTAGATACATCTTTTAGTTTTAGAGGAATTTAGATTAATATTATCAGTTAGAATAATTTATGGTTGGCTCGGTTGGACCAACAAAATTAAATATCCAGGCTCCGTTTATAAAAAACCCAATCCCAATTGGGAATATAGTGCAGATTACTAGTTATTTATTTGAACTCTTAATTTTAATTCGATTTGAAATTAAAAATTGAAAAAAAAAAATGATCTCAATCTTAATCACTCGAATAAAGTAACGAATAGGTTGAATATTGAAATTAATGAAAGAAATAAAAAAACGGGAAATCTTAACAAAAAAAACAAGTGGTATTGGAAACATTTGTCCTATATGTGCAAATAGAAATCGGGCAGATCTTTACCCGGAGTAGAGCATAAACCTAAAAAAATTAAAGAGACCCATTCAAGAACAAGAAAATGACATCGTGATTTGTATTGAATCTTGATGATATGATATATCAATGAAAAGTAAGTTCGATAGGGTTAGTAAATTCTATTTTTTTTTTATTTTCGTCGAATTTGATTCTATTTTAATTTTAATTATAGAATTAGTATTCTATTATTATATTATATTATATGTATATTTAGGCAATTTCGGGAAAGGAGCAAAAAGAAATCTTTTCTTGAAAAATGGAAAAGGATATAGAATCTACACATTGATTTTTTTCACAATTTTGTTTGAACCGTATGCATCAAAAGGTGCATGTACGGTTCCTAAGGGATACCATTTTACCCTAATCAACCGACTTTATCGAGAAAGATTACTTTTTTTAGGCCAAGAAGTCGATAGCGAGATCTCAAATCAACTTATTGGTCTTATGGTATATCTCAGTATCGAGGATGATACCAAGGATTTGTATTTGTTTATAAATTCTCCGGGCGGGTGGGTAATACCCGGAGTAGCTATTTATGATACTATGCAATTTGTGCGACCAGATGTACATACAATATGCATGGGGTTAGCTGCTTCAATGGGCTCTTTTATTCTGGTCGGAGGAGAAATTACCAAACGTTTAGCATTCCCTCACGCTCGGCGCCAATGAGTTTTTATTTTGAGAGAAAAAAGAAGACTATGCCTTCACCATATGAAATATTATAAGTAATAATAGCATGGCACTTTGAATTCGATATAAGACATTTTTTTCTATTTTAATTGCAAAACATTCGATTATGTATCGAAAGAGTAGTATGAGATGAAGAGTATTCCCGATTTTTGATTTTATATCAGGAGACCATTTCAGCGTCACAAACTTTTTTTTCATAAAAAAGACTTTATTTAGATTTGAAAGAGTACAAAAAAAATTTCTTCCTTATTTTTCAGATCAAAAAGAAACTTTGGGATTGCTGAATTACAGACGAAATAAATACATAAAGCAACGGAGCCATCATAGTATTTTTGAGTTACTACGAAAAGAAGGGTGGTAATTGGATAATTTACCGATCTAGATCTGATCGATTCTACATTTTCTCTTTCTTCGACGGAAAATCAAAGTAAAAAATTCCATTGTAGAGCCGTATGCACTGCGAAAAAGATGCACGTACGGTTGTTCTATTTTTATTTCTTATTTCTTCTCTTCTACTAATTGTGCGAGATAGAAGAACTTTTTTATCGTATATCATCAGGGTAATGATTCATCAACCCGCGAGCTCTTTTTATGAGGCCCAAACGGGAGAATTTCTCCTGGAAGCGGAAGAACTTTTGAAATTGCGCGAAACCCTCACAAGGGTTTATGTACAACGAACGGGCAAACCCGTATGGGTTGTATCCGAAGATATGGAAAGGGATATTTTTATGTCAGCAACAGAAGCCCAAGCTCATGGAATTGTTGATCTTGTAGCGGTCGAATAAAACGAATAAAAATCGTTAACTATTTACAATTTTTGTTGTTACTAAGTTTACCAATCTGAGGTTAATATTCTATTAACTAGAAATAGATTCGGTTAGGATTGATCTAAACCAACCCATTATGTATATGATTCAGTATGCCAACTATTAAACAACTTATTAGGAACACAAGACAGCCAATCAGAAATGTCACGAAATCCCCCGCTCTTCGGGGATGTCCTCAGCGCCGAGGAACATGTACTAGGGTGTATGTGTGACTCGTTCAGATTATGAGCTGGAACAAAAACAAATGAAAGGAAAGGATTTTTCCAGTATCGGTGAATAGTCTAAAACTCCAGTGACTATCTAAAATTAATAAAATGAAAAAATTCATCTATTGAGTATGAAATTTATGGTTTCTATTAGTAGAAATCAGATTTAAGATAAGAAAAAACTTCCCATCGGTTCAGTAGCGAACGTTATCCGTTTAGCAGGGAATCTTATTTTAAGAGCAAAAAAATTCTGCTCCCATTCTTGCAAGAACGGACTAACAGGGTCAGCTATCCAGCTAACCTTCAAAATAAAATACCGTTACTGTATAGGTGGATCTCGTTGTGAAAGATCTATTACTGGAGAATCCATGGGTAGAGCCAAAAAGTTTGAACTGTACAAGTTATAAATAAAATTCTGGAAATGAAGTAAAGGGCTCCGGTGTATAGAAAGGACCTCACCGTTTAAAAAGGAACCATAGAAACGAAGGAATCCACTATTTCTTTAATCGCCTAATATTTAATTTGAATTGACATTTTTTTATTTACTTTTGTTTGATACATTAATACAATTAAGTTATTGTCTTGTTTCGAGGCGAAATGTCGAAAAAAGTGGTTGGGAAGGTTATAGTAGCAAAAGCCGTTGGAATTTTTATTTTATACATTGGAAAAATACGTTTTGTTATTAATAGATTAGGGAGATAAAAGAATAACTCAAAGAAAGAAAAGAAAATCAATTAGTTATTCATAAAAGTTTCATTTATTCAATGACTAGAGTTAAACGAGGATATATAGCTCGAAGACGAAGAAGAAAAATTCGTTTCTTTGGATCAAGCTTTCGAGGTGCTCATTCAAGGCTTACTCGAAGTATTACTCAACAGAAAATAAGAGCTTTGGTTTCGGCTCATCGCGATAGAGATAGACAAAAGAGGGATTTTCGTCGTTTGTGGATTACTCGGATAAACGCAGTAATTCGCGAAAAAGGGATATACTATAATTATAGTAAATTTATACATGATCTGTACAAGAGACAGTTGCTTCTTAATCGTAAAATACTTGCACAAATAGCTATATTAAATAGGAATTGTATTTATATGATTTACAATGAGATCATAAAAAAGGAAGGGTCGAACGAATATCTCGAAATGATTTAAATTAAGTTACCCGGAGTTTATTCTCCGGGAGTATCGAGTAGAAATTAGTCTGATAAAATATGATAAATATAAATAAAAATCAACAAATTCATTAAAAAAAAAATTCCCAATTTTTATATTATCTTACGACGTGACAATCAAATCTAGATTCTCATATTTTTTTATAACAAAACCGCAATCAGTTAAATATTCAATTAAAGAAAAAGAATAAAAATAAATAAGTCTATTAGTTTATTTATTTTTGTTTCTAAAACTCGCAGTTCTAGTATTCGACTCAGTTCTTTCAAATTGTTTCTCATTATTAAGAAAAGGTAACAAAGATAAAATACGAGCTTGTTTTATAGCAATAGTAATTAATCGTTGTTGTTTCAAGGTCAATCTATTCACTCGCCTAGATAAAATTTTTCCTTGTTCACTAATAAATCGACTAATTAAACTCATGTTTCTATAATCAATTCGATCTCCCGATTGGATCGGGGGCAAACGCCTACGAAACGATCGCTTGGATTTAATAAAGGGTCGCTTGGATTTATCCATAGTTTGTTTTTTTTTTTTAGTTTCTTCCTTATACCGAAAATCCTATTTCGTATTTTTTAGGTCCATCCTAAATAGGATTTTTTTATTTCTATTTTATATATATTATATAGAATAATTATATAAAATAATTCTATATATAATAATATGAATCTTTAATATAGAAATCGATTTTCTATGAAAAAAATAGTAAATAATATATAATGAAAATTGTTTTGTCCCCTTACTTGAAAAGACATCCGGTTCGATCTATTTCTTTATCTCTCCATGAATTGTATGTTTGTAACAATAGGGACAGAATTTTCGCAATTCCAATCGACTAGGCGTATTGTGTCGATTCTTTTGAGTAATATATCTGGAAACGCCCCTTGATCCTTTCTTAACACTCTTTCGAACACAACTAGTACATTCCAGAATAACTTTGACTCGGACATCTTTACCCTTAGCCATGAACCTCCTTTGGATATGGATATTTGATTCAAGCAACTTTTCTATTTTTGTTTCCTTTAAATAGAAAAGTTGCATTAAAGTAAAAGTAGAAGTTGCTAACTAGAAATACAATTCGAAAGATTTTGTTGAAATAAATAGAGTCAAAATAATGTATAAGTTAAGGAAAGAACTACTCCGGAATCAAATTCCAAAGTGTTTGAACTATATTTCTAATCACAGTATTTCATTCTCTAATCTTCGTTAACCCCTTCCCATATCAATAACTAGAATGAAAAGAAGGGGAATGTCAACGCATCTGGGAAAAAACGATTGATTTCTATTAATAGACCAGCTAAAGACCCAAACCATAAAGTACTTAGTACCGGTGCCACGGAAAGATATGTTTTGAAATCTCGCATTTAAAATCCTCCTTTTAAATTTCTTTAATGTATAAAATCCATATCTAATTTATGATCCGATGTATATATGATAGTTAAATACTAGTTGTCTTTGTATAAGTCAAATTAAAATGTACAATAATATAAATATTATACAATAATATAACTAATTAATATAACTAATATAGTAGTACGGTAGGTAAGACATTTTTTTAAGAAAAAGAATAACATGCCCCTTCCTACTGAACTGAGCATTCCCGAAAAATCTTTTTTTAGTTTACGATAATTTTTCATATACATAAATATCAATTTCTATTATACCTTATAGGATACGAGACCAAAAAGAAGAAGAAATGGCAGGGCAAATTCAATTATGTATTTATATGGGAAACTAAAGATGTGGAAAACAAAACAAGGATTCTTTACAATTACACTATAAAAAAAAAGCCAATTGACTTGAAAGGGATGTAGCGCAGCTTGGTAGCGCGTTTGTTTTGGGTACAAAATGTCACGGGTTCGAATCCTGTCATCCCTACCTAATTACTTTTACTCTGAGAAGTAAGGCGGAATTAATTGTAATTTTGATTAAATACGTAATCTCTCATGTTTTTTATGCTAATCTTAGGATGTAGATAGAGTTTTGAGTTGGAAAATCTTTCCAGCCTGTGATAAAAAGCGCTCTTAGTTCAGTTCGGTAGAACGTGGGTCTCCAAAACCCGATGTCGTAGGTTCAAATCCTACAGAGCGTGATTCCATTCTTGTTAGGGCCAATTGAATTATAAAATTAGACTGAAAGAAATGAACAAGAATCTAATCAAAAATTGACCTCCTGTGGATTAAGGAGGTCAATCAAAAAAGATTTGTTAATTAATCAAAGATCCAATTGATCACCACGTCTGTATTGTAAATATGCAGTTACAAATAATCCAGCCAAAGTAATAGGAATTAGACCTAATACGATTCCAAATAGAAAAACTTCAATCATTTCAATCAATTCGTTTGAAAAAAAAAAGAAAGGTAATATCTATCCTTAAATATGAATATGATTTGCCCATGAATCTCAATAACCAAAAATTCTCAATTGCCCCAATAACAGTTAAAGAACTATAAAATGGACGGAATTCCACAAAAGCCTTTCTTGAGTTGTTTATTCAATTAATTTCAAATAAGTCGTATTTTGTTTAGACCTATAAATAAAGCGGAGGTAATAGTTAAAGCCGCTAGTAAAAAACCGAAATAACTAGTTAGAGTAGGCATGAAGGAGCTAAATAAAATATGTTCTGTTTATACATATGTTTCTAAAGCACTTACCTAAGTTTCCATTTGGAAAAAAAAAGAAGCAAAAATTGAAATTCAAAGAATAAGGTTAATTGAAAGTTTTTGATTCATCAACTATTCTATTACATTGGAAATGTCACTAATAAAGAGAAAGCAAAGGTCGTATAAAAAAAAAGAAATGACTCATTATCGGTAACATCTACACATCTCGTGATTTTGAATCAACAGATTTTTTGCGAAACCTTTGAGTAAACTATATCTAATAATAAAATAATAATAACTATGCCATGGAGCTTTATTCAAAAATGAAATGTTATTTATTTGAATCATTATAGAATAAAATTGAATCATTATAGAATAAAATGAAAAAATAATTTCTATTTTGATCCTTTCTTTTTTTGTAGAATGAAAAGTTCTTTTATACCATAACCCTTTTTACTTTCAATTCAACTTATTAGACTCAGCAATCGGGTTCATCCATATAAATAATATTTTGAATAAAGAAACTATCATCATTCAAAATACAAAAATGGTATTTTGTCCAACTAACACTAGTAATTATTATTACCTTTGTTTTTATTTTATAGGTTCTACATTTCATATTTATTTATAAAACTAACTCCTTGCAGTTAGGTCAATAAAAACCCTGTAGATCTAATTCAACAATGGATGCATCATAAAAATTGATTAATTGATTTCAATTTTTCAATATTTTTATTTTTTTTCAACGATTAACTAATTTCTTTAAATCAAAAGTAAGGAATTCTCCCCAACCTCTTCTCTATCGAGAACCACAAAAAGGAATTTATATTATC